ACCGTATGGATTTCCAAAGACTCCATGGATAGGAACTAAAAACGAGATATCGAAGTAGTTCTGATGATTCAGTATATCATCACTTCAATTCGGAGTTCTTAGTTACTTTGACCGGGTGGATCTTAGTGATGGAATAATAAGTAATAATTCATTGGTTGATTGTATCATTAACCATTTCTTTATTTTGGTGCGAGGAACTTACCATGAATCCACTGATTTCTGCCGCTTCCGTTATTGCTGCTGGATTGGCCGTAGGGCTTGCTTCTATTGGACCTGGAGTTGGTCAAGGTACTGCTGCGGGCCAAGCCGTAGAAGGTATCGCGAGACAACCAGAAGCAGAGGGTAAAATACGAGGTACTTTATTGCTTAGTCTGGCTTTTATGGAAGCTTTAACAATTTACGGACTGGTCGTGGCATTAGCGCTTTTATTTGCGAATCCTTTTGTTTAATCCTATTCTATAAACGTGGAAATACGTACTTCTTTTCTTATTTTATTGCCGTCGACTTACCGCTTGCTTCTTCGAATTATATCAAAACTTCACTCCACTTCTTCGTTGAGACAATACTCCGGGGAAGGTCTGATTTGAGGATGAGGAATTAGTAGATCCACTCGCTTTCTCACTTCCCGTCCTTAATTTAATGGAAACCCCTTTTGACTTTTAGGAAGCGTTGCAGGTATTTCGCAATTGACATGAAACCGGGGACCTAATAAGTATCTTATTGGGAACTTCAATTGAAATAAAATAATAATAAAGAATCCATTTTTGAAATTTGAAAATGATTTCAAATGAAATGAATATATTCATATTTAAAATAAGTCAATTAATAAAAAAAAAAAAAAGAAATCAATAATAAAAAAACGGGACGAAGTGATACAAAAAGAACTCTGTTCGATTTTGTTAGTCCTATCTATAAGAGGAGAGCATATGAAAAATGTAACCGATTCTTTCGTTTCCTTGGGTTACTGGCCATCCGCCGGGAGTTTCGGGTTGAATACCGATATTTTAGCAACAAATCTAATAAATCTAAGTGTAGTGCTTGGCGTATTGATCTTTTTTGGAAAGGGAGTGTGTGCGAGTTGTGTATTTCAAGAATAGGCTGGATCCAACCAGCTGCACTTTCTTTTTTTTTTTTTTATTTATAAATAGGGAAGAAAGGTGCACGATCTCGACGAATTACTTCTGAATAAATTAAGAAATCATATGTAAGAACCATAGCATTTCGTGACTCATTGGTAAATAAACTTTGATTCTCTATCAACCAATAATGTGGGACCATTAACATGGTTAAAGCTAAACCGCCTGAAGTCCAGGCACAACATGGTACTCTTTCTACCACTACGTTAGTACGGAGATGGTTTCAAAATGAATAGTTGGCAATTTATCCGATATAGAACACTCATATCGATAAAATGATTTGAACCATTTACTGGAAAAATGGGTGTCTCGACCTTTTTTTATCCAATGCTGAATCGACGACCTATGTATAAAATAAGAAGAATTTTTTGGATTTGAAGAAAAAAAAACAACTTTGCTGACAATTACAGATTTTTTTTGTCTGGTCGGAAGAGTCCTCTGAATATTCTGGTCTTGTATCAGTTTCCATATCTTGGAATACGAACAGAGAAGAGAGGGTAGGCTCATTACATTAAAAGATATGGGAATGCTCATAACATAAGTAACTGAGCGTGAGAGCCAAATGAATCGAAAGATTCATGTTTGGTTCGGGAAGAGATCATGGAAGTGAAGTTGTGAAATGAATGGGAAAATAATCTACTTTCATTAAGTGATTTATTAGATAATCGAAAACAGAGGATTTTGAGTACTATTCGAAATTCAGAAGAACTACGCGGAGGAGCTATTGAGCAGCTCGAAAAAGCCCGGGCTCGCTTACGGAAAGCGGAAATGGAAGCAGATGAGTTTCGAGTGAATGGATACTCTGAGATAGAACGAGAAAAACAGAATTTGATTAATGCCACTTATGAGAATTTGGAACGATTAGAAAATTACAAAAATGAAACCATTCATTTTGAACAACAAAGAGCAATTAATCAGGTCCGACAGCGAGTTTTCCAACAAGCCTTACAAGGAGCTCTAGGAACTCTGAATAGTTGTTCGAACAGCGAGTTACATTTACGCACCATCAGTGCTAATATTGGCATGCTCGGGGCCATGAAAGAAATAACTGATTAGCCCTTTTACTGTAGGCATTATTTTTTTTTTTTCTACCTTTGTTTCCGAAAAAGAATTAAGAGACACTAATGGTAACCATTCGAGCCGACGAAATTAGTAATATTATCCGTGAACGTATTGAACAATATAATCGAGAAGTCACGATTGTGAATACCGGCACCGTACTTCAAGTAGGCGATGGCATTGCTCGTATTCATGGTCTTGATGAAGTAATGGCAGGGGAATTAGTAGAATTTGAAGAGGGTACAATAGGCATTGCTCTGAATTTGGAATCAAACAATGTTGGCGTTGTATTAATGGGTGACGGT